AATAATTGAGTCATCAAAAAAAAGTTGGCAGACATTCAAAAGAAAAAATATCCGATTAATTCGTAAATTTTTTTTTTTTTTTCAATTTTTCATTGAACAACTATTTATAACTATTTTTCTAGGTATCATTAATATTCCAAGAATTACTACACAACTTTTTTTTGAATCAACAAAAGAAATTCTTGATAAATCTATTTATATTTACAAGAATGAAGAAAATGGAGAAAAAAACAAAAATAAAAAAAATACCGTTTTTTTTATTTCAACTATAAAAAATTTAATATCAAAAAAAAAAATTTTTAGTTATGACCTATGCTCTTTATCACAAGCATATGTATTTTACAAATTATCACAAATTCAAGTTAGTAACTTTTCTAAATTAAAAGCTGTTCTTGAATATAACATATGCATAACATCCTTTTTTGTTAAAAATCAAATAAAGGATTTGGTTCAAGAACAGGGAATCTTTGATTATGAACTGAAAGATAAAACCTTTTTAAATTCCGAAGTAAATCAATGGAAACACTGGTTACGAAGTAATTCTCAATACAATTTACCTCAGGTTGCATGGGCTAGATTAATAACCCAAAGGTGGAAAAAGAAAATAAACCAGGACTCTCTAGTTCTAAATCAAAGTTTAATCAAAACGGATTCATATGAAAAAAATAAATTTGATAATTACAAAAAACAAAATTTTTTTGAGGACAACTCATTATTAAATCCAAAACTTAAATTTAAAAAAGATTATCAATATAATCTTTTTTGCTACAAATCGATTAATTCTAGAGAAAAAATGTTTGACATGTCTATAGGCATTGCTCTAGATAATTGTTTAGTCTCTTCTTTTCTAGAAAAATATAATATTCGGGTTATAGGGGAAATTGGGCATAGAAAATATTTGGATTGGAGAATTCTCAACTTTTTGTTTAGAAAAAAAGTCAATATGAGGCCCTGGGTTGATACCAAGAGTAAAAAAAAAGATAGTAGGACTAAAGTTCAGAATTTTGATAAAATAACTAAGACGTATCTTGCCAATCAAAAAAGAAACTTTTTTGATTGGATGGGAATGAATGAAGAAATACTAAATCGTCGGCTAACAAATTTTGAATTTTTTTTTTTTCCTGAATTTGTCTTTTTTTCTAGTACCTATAAAACGAAACCGTGGGTCATACCAATTAAATTACTTCTTTTCAATTTTAATGAAAAAAAAAATGTTAATAAAAAGATCACTCTAAAGAATAAAGGTTTTATACCATCAAACGAAAAAGGATCCCTTCAGTTTTATAATCTAAATAAAGAAGAAAACGAATTGGCGGGTCAAGGAGAGCTTGAATCAGATAACGAAAAACAAAGAAATCCTGAATCAGCTCTACTAAACCAAGAAAAAAATATTGACCAAAATTATGCAGAATCGAAGATAAAAAAACGTAAAAATAAAAAACAATACAAAAGTAATACCGAAGCGGAACTTGATTTATTTCTCACAAGGTATTCGCGTTTTCAGTTGCGATGGAACTGTTTTTTGAATCAAAAAATTATCAACAATATAAAAGTATACTGTCTCTTGGTTAGACTAAAAAATCCAAACGAGATAACCATATCTTGTATTGAAAGAGGAGAGCTTAGCCTAGATATTATAATGATTGAGAAGAATTTCACTTTTACAAAATTAATGAAAAAAGGAATATTGATTGTTGAACCTGTCCGTTTATCTGTAAAAAACGATGGACAGCTTATTATATATAGAACAATAGGTATTTCATTAGTTCATAAAAACAAACCCAAACTAAGTAAAAGATACAAAAAAAAAAGCTATATTGATAAAAAAAACAATTATGATTTCTTTATCCCTGAAAACATTCTATCCCCTAAACGACGTAGAGAATTTCGAATTCTAATTTGTTTCAACTTAAAAAAAAAAAATGCGAGGGATAGAAACTCAAGATTTGATAAGAATATTAAAAACTTGACCACAGTTTTACATAAAAAGAAAGATCTTGATAAGGATAAAAAGACCCTAATTAAATTAAAATCCTTTCTTTGGCCCAATTTTCGATTAGAAGATTTAGCTTGTATGAATCGCTATTGGTTTAATACTACTAACGGAAATCGTTTCAGTATGATAAGAATACATATGTATACACGATTTCAAATTCATTAATGATAGATCCTTTTTACTATCTTTTTACTATATATAATATATAAGTTAAGTTATATGAAAACAATTGTATGCACAAATATGAGGAATTTTTATAAATTCAATCTTTATACATGAGATTCATTTAATCAATGACATAGATACCAATCAGAGCAGATCCATAAATAAATTAACAGAACCCTTCTTGTTTAAATCGAAACTTAGACTTTTTTTGATAAAAAAAAGAATTACAAAGTTTATAATTAAATTCGGATCCTTGTACAAAAAAATACAAAAAAACTACCATTATTATTACTGATCAGTAAAATTCATATTTTTCAATTCATATTAAAAAGGGAAGGATTTCTTTTTATGATAAAAAATTCATTCATTTCATTTCAAGAAAAAAAAGAAGAAAACAGGGGATCAGTTGAATTTCAAGTATTAAGTTTCACTAATAAGATACGAAGGCTTACTTCCCATTTGGAATTGCACAGAAAAGATTTTTTATCTCAGAGGGGTCTACGAAAAATTCTGGGAAAACGTCAACGACTGTTGGCTTATTTGTCAAAAAAAAATAGAGTACGTTATAAAGAATTAATAAATCAGTTGAATATTCGGGAATTAAAAACTCGGTAAATTCCAAAATTGTGAATTAGTTAATTTTTTGATCTTGAATTTTTGATAAACTTCTTTTTCAGTAATCTAATTCATGCCAAAACGAATAAAGGAAAAACTTATGAAGAGACCAGTTACAGGAAAAGATCTTATGATAGTCAATATGGGACCTCACCACCCATCTATGCATGGTGTTCTTCGCTTAATTGTTACTCTCGATGGTGAGGATGTTGTTGACTGTGAACCCATATTGGGTTATTTACACAGAGGAATGGAAAAAATTGCAGAAAATCGAGCAATTATACAATATTTACCTTATGTAACGCGATGGGATTATTTAGCTACTATGTTTACAGAAGCAATAACAGTAAATGGACCAGAACAATTGGGAAATATTCAAATTCCGAAAAGGGCCAGCTATATAAGAGTAATTATGCTGGAATTGAGTCGTATAGCTTCTCATCTGTTATGGCTCGGCCCTTTTATGGCAGATATTGGGGCCCAGACTCCCTTTTTCTATATTTTCAGAGAACGAGAGTTTGTATATGATCTATTCGAAGCTGCCACCGGTATGAGAATGATGCATAATTTTTTTCGTATTGGAGGAATAGCGGCTGATTTACCTTATGGTTGGATAGATAAATGCTTGGATTTTTGTGATTATTTTTTAACAGAGGTTGTTGAATATCAAAAACTAATTACACGAAATCCTATTTTTTTAGAACGAGTTGAAGGAGTTGGAATTATTGATGGGGAAGAAGCAATAAATTGGGGTTTATCCGGACCAATGCTGCGCGCATCCGGAATACCATGGGATCTTCGTAAAGTTGATCGTTATGAGTCTTACGATGAATTTGAATGGGAAATTCAGTGGCAAAAACAAGGAGATTCATTAGCTCGTTATTTAGTACGACTTAGCGAAATGACAGAATCCATCAAAATTATTCAACAGGCTCTGGAAGGACTTCCAGGGGGTCCCTATGAGAATTTAGAAAGCAGAGACTTTGATAGAAAAAGGAATCCAGAATGGAATGATTTTGAATATCGATTCATTAGTAAAAAACCTTCTCCTACGTTTGAATTATCGAAACAAGAACTTTATGTAAGAGTTGAAGCTCCAAAAGGGGAGTTGGGAATTTTTCTCATAGGAGATCAAAGTGGTTTTCCTTGGAGATGGAAAATCCGACCACCAGGTTTTATTAATTTGCAAATTCTTCCTGAACTAGTTAAAAGAATGAAATTGGCTGATATTATGACGATACTCGGTAGCATAGATATAATTATGGGAGAAGTTGATCGTTAAAATGATAATTTATGCAACAGAAGTAGAAACTATAAATTCTTTTGTTAGATTGGAATCTTTAAAAGAGGTCTATGGACTCGTATGGATATTTGTCCCTATATTTTCTCTTGTATTGGGAATCATAACAGGTGTATTAGTAATTGTGTGGTTAGAAAGAGAAATATCTGCAGGGATACAACAACGTATTGGACCTGAATACGCCGGCCCGTTGGGAATTCTTCAAGCTCTAGCTGACGGGACAAAACTACTTTTCAAAGAAGACCTTCGTCCATCTAGAGGAAATACTCCTTTATTTAGTATTGGACCATCTATCGCAGTTATCTCAATTTTACTAAGTTATTCAGTAATTCCCTTTAGCAATCACCTTGTTTTAGCGGATCTCAATATCGGTATTTTTTTATGGATTGCTATTTCAAGTATTGCTCCAATTGGACTTCTTATGTCAGGATATGGATCAAATAATAAATATTCTTTTTTAGGTGGTCTGCGAGCTGCTGCCCAATCGATTAGTTATGAAATACCATTAACTCTATGTGTTTTATCAATATCTCTACGTGCGATTCGTTGAAACATAAACGTTTATTTTGATTATTCCGTTTCTTCTAAACGAATTAAGTTAAAAAATGGAATATATATATTTATATTTCTCTTTGGGATGAATATTAATAATAATAAAAGGAATTTGATAGTTATATATGAGTGAAAAAAAACTGCTCAGAAATTAGCAGTAAAAAGAGAAATTGAGTCTCATTTCCTATGTACAAAGGTTAAACGGAAAGAAACATAACGTAAGAATCACTTTACCCCATGGTTGGTTGATTGGTCATCCTGCCTTGAAGCGGGTTAAAAATATTAACCGTATGACGTTTTCACTCTGAGTTATTCTGAGTTATATAGATTAACATACATGTATTACAAAGTGAGCGGCAATTAGAATTAGGTAAAAAGGAGTGGATAGTTAGAAACACCAAAATACACAAAGAATTTGTATATAGAGATTAAGCAAATTGAAAAGGATATTTATGCATAACATAAGATAACAAAAAACAAGAAGGTTAATTGGGGCTTGAAGTTAGTAGAAATGATCAGGCAGTACTCCCCAAGATTCCGATTCAGAGTATGCTCCTATCCACCGATAAATGTAATGACTATCAGAAACGAAATAATCCTTTATTTTTTAAGTCCACCGACTTTTTTTTCTAAAAAAGACAGAAGAATAGGAACGAAACAAGGAGATTTATTTTCATATAGTTCGAACTATATGAAAATAAAATAGAATTTCATTTCTGTCATGAATAATAAACTAATAGGATGTCTAATTCTTTTTCGTAATTGAAAACCACGACGGGCGGAAATACTTTTTTTTTTACAAGGAGTATTTTATTAAAGGATTAAGTTATTACTCAACAAATAGAAATTAAAATTTGTAAAGGATGAGATGAATTCCGAAGCGCTTTTTTTATTCTTAGAATTTGAGCAGACAGAATTCCATTGGTATAATTCGAGACCTCCAGATATATTTCTATAATATTAATCTATTTTAGAACATATCATATTCATCTAAATAATACGAAATAATACTAATCTGGTCCTTAGATTTATTTACGGCCCCCGAGGAGCCGTATGAGGCCAAGACCTCATGTACGGTTTTGTAATAGCGGTGAGAATAGTAATGTTATCACCGACTAGGATTATCTAACAGTTTAAGTACAGTTGATATAGTTGAGGCACAATCAAAATATGGTTTTTGGGGATGGAATTTGTGGCGTCAACCTATAGGTTTTATCATTTTTCTAATTTCTTCCTTAGCGGAATGCGAGAGGTTACCGTTTGATTTACCAGAAGCGGAAGAAGAATTAATAGCAGGTTATCAAACTGAATATTCAGGTATCAAATTTGGTTTATTTTACGTTGCTTCTTATCTAAATCTATTAATTTCCTCATTATTTGTAACAATTCTATACTTAGGCGGTTGGAATATTTCTATTCCGTATATATCTATTCTGGAGCTATTTAAAAGGGATCCCGTTTTTGGAACAACAATTGGTATCTTTATTACATTAGCTAAAACTTATTTGTTCTTGTTCATTTCTATCGCAACAAGATGGACTTTACCTAGGCTAAGAATTGATCAACTATTAAATCTTGGATGGAAATTTCTTTTACCCATTTCCCTTGGTAATCTATTATTAACAACTTCTTTCCAACTCCTTTCACTCTAAATTGAAAATGAATCGAATACTTATTTTAAACAAGAGAAAGAAACAAAGAGAAAATTATTCATAGATAATTACAATATGCTTCCTATGATAACCGGGTTCATGAATTATGGTCAACAAACCCTACGAGCTGCAAGATATATTGGTCAAGGTTTCATGATTACCTTATCCCACACAAATCGTTTACCTGTAACTATTCAATATCCCTATGAAAAATTAATAACATCAGAACGTTTCCGTGGTCGAATCCATTTCGAATTTGATAAATGCATTGCTTGTGAAGTATGTGTTCGAGTATGTCCTATAGATCTGCCTGTTGTTGATTGGAAATTGGAAACGAATATTAGAAAAAAACGATTGCTTAATTACAGTATTGATTTTGGAATTTGTATATTTTGTGGTAATTGTGTTGAGTATTGTCCAACAAACTGTTTGTCAATGACTGAAGAATATGAATTTTCAACTTATGATCGTCACGAATTGAATTATAATCAAATAGCTTTGGGTCGTTTACCCATGTCAGTAATGGACGATTACACTATTCGAACAATTTTGAATTCCCCTCAAACAAAAAATGGGTAAACCCATTAATTTTATTAAAAAAATAATTCAAAACTGTTGAATTATATAAAGTAAAGATAAAGAATTTACTAAAAAACTTGTATTTTATTTATATAAAAATAGTAAGTCTTAAGACTCATCCGTTTAATATCTTTTAATATAATATATTCGTAATTACTTTCTTAAAATAGCTAGGTTGAAAATAAACTTTAGAATAAAAAGTGAAACTGTCTTGTCTAATACTAATAATTGTATCTACATCAATTCATATCCATTAGATTCTAATTTTACTCTATTAGAAACATATTAGAAACATATTAAAAAGAAATTCCCCGGTTAAATTAATAAAGTCATGAAAAGGATTTCAATTTTTTCTTATTTTAATAATATAATGGATTTGCCTGGACCAATACATGATTTTCTTTTAGTTTTTCTGGGATTCGGTCTTCTAGTAGGAGGCCTGGGGGTGGTATTACTTCCCAACCCAATATTTTCAGCCTTTTCTTTAGGATTTGTTCTTGTTTGTATATCTTTATTGTATATTCTATCAAATTCCCATTTTGTAGCTGCTGCCCAACTCCTTATTTATGTGGGGGCCATAAATGTTTTAATCATATTTGCTGTGATGTTCATGAATGATTCAGAATATTCCACAGATTTCACTCTGTGGACTGTTGGGGATGGGATTACTGCATTGGTTTGTACAACTCTTCTTTTTTCATTAATTTCTACTATTCTTGATACTTCATGGTACGGGGTTATTTGGACTACAAGATTAAACCAGATTTTAGAGCAAGATTTAATAAGTAATAGTCAACAAATAGGAATTCATTTATCAACAGATTTTTTTCTTCCATTTGAACTCATTTCAATAATTCTTTTAGTTGCTTTGATAGGTGCAATTTCTGTGGCTCGTCAATAAAAAACGTTCTAATTAGTAAAGACAAAAAAAACTTTGTGTATGTTATGAGATTTTTTTCTGTTCATTCAATTTGATTGAATACTATATTCATATTTTAAATCTCAATTTTTTGATTTTATTTATTTTTTGATTTTATTTGATGATATATATTTGAAAATTTTTTTGCCTAATATAGTTTTTATTCGGACTTTTTTGTTATATTCTAGTTGATTGAATCTGGTGAATTTTTTTTATTATTCATATTTAAATTTGAAATGAATCAAAATTGATAAGGAGTTGCTGAATGATACTCGAGCATGTACTTGTTTTGAGTGCTTATTTATTTTTGATTGGTCTTTATGGATTGATCACGAGTCGAAATATGGTTAGGGCTCTTATGTGTCTTGAACTTATACTCAATGCAGTTAATATGAATTTCGTAACATTTTCTGATTTTTTTGATAATTCCCAACTAAAAGGGGATATTTTCTGCATTTTTGTTATAGCAATTGCAGCCGCTGAAGCAGCTATTGGATTAGCTATAGTCTCGTCAATTTATCGTAACAGAAAATCAACTCGGATCAACCAATCGACCTTATTAAATAAGTAGCATAAAAAAAATTATAGGTTTAAATTTGCATATATATAATAGGTTATGACTTACTAGATTATATTTGTGAAAATCTAAGAAATCAAAGTATTTTAGCCCCTTTTTTTATCAACTGAGCCAGAATTAATTAAAAAATTCTATTAAAGAAAATCATTGCTTCATCTAGTATTTTAATATATCATTTAGTTAGAAGTTTACTAGATTGAAAATTTATGACATTCAAAAAACTATAGATCCTATGTCACATTCCGTAAAAATTTATGATACCTGTATAGGATGTACTCAATGTGTCCGAGCATGCCCTACAGACGTATTAGAAATGATACCTTGGGATGGATGTAAAGCTAAGCAAATAGCTTCCGCTCCAAGAACCGAGGACTGTGTTGGTTGTAAGAGATGCGAATCCGCCTGTCCAACGGATTTTTTAAGCGTTCGCGTTTATTTATGGCATGAAACAACTCGAAGTATGGGTCTAGCTTATTGATACGTTACCGAAAACCTCATTTGAATCAATTTAGAATACATTTGATTTTTTTATTGACAAGTACTCGTACTCAAAAAAGTTAAATTATATTTTTTTTTATTTATTTTTTTGAGTACGCGTTCTTTGGACCTGGTGTATCTTGTCTTTACCACGAATGATTTTCCTTGGTTAACAATAATTGTTGTTTTTCCAATATCTGCCGGTTCGTTAATGTTATTTCTTCCGCACAGGGGAAATAAAATCAACAAGTGGTATACTATATGCATTTGTATCTTAGAACTTCTTATAACAACCTATGCTTTTTGTTATAATTTTAAAATGGATGATCCGTTAATTCAAATGTCCGAAGATTATAAATGGATCAATTTTTTTGATTTTTACTGGAGGCTGGGAATAGATGGACTTTCTATAGGAACGATTTTACTGACGGGATTTATTACTACTTTAGCTACTTTAGCAGCTTTTCCAGTTACTCGGGATTCCCGATTATTCCATTTCCTGATGTTAGTAATGTACAGCGGTCAAATAGGATCATTTTCTTCTCGGGATCTTTTACTTTTTTTCATCATGTGGGAATTAGAATTAATTCCCGTTTATCTACTTTTATCCATGTGGGGTGGAAAGAAGCGTCTGTATTCAGCTACAAAATTTATTTTATACACTGCAGGAAGTTCTATTTTTTTATTAATAGGAGTTTTAGGTATAAGTTTATATGGTTCGAACGAACCAACATTAAATTTAGAACTATTAGCTAATCAATCCTATCCTGTCACACTCGAAATACTATTTTATATTGGATTTCTTATTGCTTTTGCCGTTAAATCACCGATTATACCTTTACATACTTGGTTACCTGACACCCACGGCGAGGCACATTACAGTACCTGTATGCTTCTCGCTGGAATCTTATTAAAAATGGGAGCATATGGGTTGGTTCGAATTAATATGGAATTATTACCTCACGCGCATTCTCTGTTTTCTCCTTGGTTAATGGTAGTCGGTACAATTCAAATAATTTATGCAGCTTCAACATCTCCCGGTCAACGTAATTTAAAAAAGAGAATAGCCTATTCTTCTGTATCTCATATGGGTTTTATAATTATAGGTATTGGTTCTATAACGGATCCTGGACTTAATGGAGCTATTTTACAAATAATCTCTCATGGCTTTATTGGCGCTGCACTTTTTTTCTTGGCAGGAACGAGTTATGATAGAATGCGGCTTGTTTATCTTGATGAAATGGGTGGAATGGCTATCTCCATTCCAAAGATATTTACAATGTTCACTATCTTATCGATGGCCTCCCTTGCATTACCGGGCATGAGTGGTTTTGTTGCAGAATTAATTGTTTTTTTTGGAATAATTACCAGCCAAAAATATTTCGTAATTTCAAAAATTTTAATTATTTTTGTAATGGCAATTGGAATGATATTAACTCCTATATATTTATTATCTATGTCACGCCAAATGTTTTATGGATACAAGTTAAGTAATGTCAAAAACTTGTCTTTTTTTGATTCTGGACCCCGAGAGTTATTTCTTTCAATCTCGATTCTTCTACCCATAATTGGTATTGGGATTTATCCTGATTTTGTGCTCTCATTAGCAAGTGACAAGGTCGAATCCATTTTATCTAATTATTTTTATGGATAGTTTTCAGGAATAAAAAAAAAATTAAATTGAATTGTAATCAGACGTCTTTGGTCTTTGTATTATGAGAACCTTTTGAATCATTATACTACTTGATTCAAAAGGTTCTTGATGATTTACTACTAAAACGAAATTCTATTTCTGAACTTATATGAAGTTATATATGGATGCTATTCTTTTTTATTTGGATTCCTTTATTTTTGGGGTAATGTTTTATTTAATTCGATGTAAATGAACCATAACTGTGTAAACCTATTCCTAAAAGATTGACGCCAAAATAGCATATCCAAATTAAAAGAAAGCCTATCGAAGCCACAATTGCAGAATGGATACCCCTAACATTCCTATTTGTTTTAATATGTAAATAAATTGCGAATATGGTCCAAGTAATAAATGCCCAGGTTTCTTTTGGATCCCAATTCCAATATGAACCCCATGTCTCATTAGCCCATACAGCTCCTGAAAGAATGCCGACGGTTAAAAAGATAAATCCAAGACTAATAATACGAAAACTCCAAAAATCTAATTGTTCAATCAATTGATACCTATAATAATTTTTAGAAAAACTAAAATTACTGTTTTGTTGTAATAAAATAGAATTTCTTTCGTTTATGTAGTAAAGTACATCAAAATAAAATAATCCATTTAATAAATTTTTTGTTTTAATATTCTCGTTCCAAAAAGTAGGTACGACTTTGCGAAATGTAATAACTAGAAGAGCTATTGATAATAATGATCCGCATAACAAAGCGCCATAGCCTAATATCATCATACTTACATGCATCATTAACCACTGGGACTGGAGAGCTGGTACTAATATTGCAGACTGAGGCATTTTGTTTAAAAGACCTGAAGTAGCAAAACCCTGAATAAAAATAGCACTTGGCGCAGTTATTGCGTTTAAGTAATTTTTTTTTTTTTTATTAAAATAGGAAACCATATGAATAATTGAAAAAGCCCATGAAAGAAAAATTAATGATTCATATAAATTACTTAATGGAAAATGTCCTGAATAAATCCAACGGGTGAATAATAATCCTGTTATACCAAAAAACGTAATTATGATTCCTTTATCTGATGAATCAAAAAATCCTATGATTTCATCTAAATTAACTAAAAAAGTGAAAAAATAAATTGTCAGTACAATTGACACGACCGAAAAAGATATATGAGTTAATATATGCTCTAGAATTGAAAAAATCATAAAAAATTTGTTAAAAATTAATAAATTAATACTAGGTTTTACCCGATTTTATAAAAAAAAAGTTGGGTATTCATTTGATTATAAAACTTATAATATCTCTTTTATACGATCTTATGCCGCTACTCGGACTCGAACCGAGATGCTCTAGCACTGCTTCCTAAGAGCAGCGTGTCTACCAATTTCACCATAGCGGCAACTTGTTCAAAACAATACTAACAAGTTTTTATTCAATCGTCGAGACGAAAATTTAAATAAAGAAACCAATTTAATGCAATTTACAATTGATTTCATGAATCAAAATTTGTTTAAAGAGGTATTTGGGGTTTTAATTAAATTAAGATTTTTTTTTATCTTAGTTATTTGAAATTTTTTTCATTAACTTTTTGTACTTTAGATTTGTTTTCTAGAATATAATGAAAAATGGAACTAAGAAAAATGTAACTAAATTCAAGTAATTGGGACTTGAACTCAAAGACAAAACACGAAATGAAATTTAGAAATTCCATTAATATTAAATTTATAAGTTTCATTAATTAAAAAATGCTTTTTCTAAAAATGAAAACTTAATGAAAACTTTTTGAAAATTCTTAGAAATTTTAAATAAAATAAGATTTGCTTAATTGTTCAAGCGAAATAAAAAAAAATTATCAAAATATCTCTTTTAATATATCTTTTTATATTGTACAAACATAAGATTTTTTGATCACTTAATATATGATATATTATTAAATAATATTCACTTATTGTGGATAGATGCTTTTATTGTGGATAGATGTTTTTATAACTTTAATTCAAAGTAAAGAATAGAAAAATTCAGAGCAATAACATAAAGGTATAAAGTGACAAATTTTTCACTTAAATTAATTTCAAGAATCTATTGATTTCGCTTAAATATCTTGTATTTCCTCGTTAAGAGGAAATACAAGATATTTCTTTCTTTATTATTGTGTCAAGTTAGTGATGGGGGAAATCAGAACCCCCCCCCCCCCCGAAAAAAAAATTTTGAACCTTTCTTTTTTATCTATTTATCTATATATTCTTTTTTTTTTTTCCTTTTTTTTTTTTTTATGTATTCTAAAAAAATGAGTTTTTAAGTTAGGATAATTCGAATTATTCTAGTATTTTTTATTTATTTTGTTGTACAAAAAAACTTTTGGAATTACCTGTAGAAAGCGATTTTCCTAACGAAAAAGCTTTCAACGATGTCGAATACCCCTTCCTTTTCCAAATGTTTTTACGAATACGCTTTTTCGAGATAGAAGTACGTTTTTTTGGAACTGCCATTCAAAAATGAAAAAACTTTTTCAGCGGTATAATTGGATGTCAAAGACATTTATTATTCTATTCTTTCATACTCCATCTCCATAAAACGTTATTTTTTTCTTTCAAATTTTATTATCTATTATTTTCAAAACAAAAAAGACATTCAAGCGTTTGAAATCTCGTACGAGAGCGCCCATTTAATGAAATTTATACTATTTATACTAATAGATTATATTATCAAAAAAAAAATTTGATTATAATCAAATTTCTTGCAAAAAAAAAAAAAGCTCACTTAGTGTACTGTAAAACAATCACTAAATTCCAAAATTCAAATTAATTCCTTAATAATTTTAAATAATAAAACTCAAATAACTTTTTTTAGTTAAAGTTTTTTTATGATATAATTAATATTAAGTCTTTTTTTCTCGTGTAAATCTTTGTTCTATTATCTTAATATATGTATATAAATTATTGTATATACGGAATTCTAATTCACTTTTTAGGTATCTGCATAAAATTAAAATTTTATTTACGTAGTAATAAAAAAAAAGACAAATAATTTTTTTGAGAGTAACCTAGTAATATTATTTAATAACTTATAGTTTTTTGATTTGAATATCTATTTCTTTTGAAAGATTTATGAAGGATTATACTAATTCGAAAAAAATTTCTATTTAGGTTTGAAATCGCGTGCTTTTTTATTGTCTCCTTTGAAAAAAAAAATATATATATATATATAGCCAAACCAGTGAATAAGAAATAATAAATTTAATAATAAAATAAAAAGGATTTTTTATTTTATGGAACATACATATCAATATTCATGGATCATCCCTTTCATTCCACTTCCAGTACCTATTTTACTAGGAGTTGGACTTCTACTTTTTCCGACAGTAACAAAAAGCCTTCGACGTATGTGGACTTTTCTGAGTATTTTTCTGTTAAGTATAGTTATGATCTTTTCATTCTATCTATCTATTCAACAAATTTTTCTAAGTTGCATTCATCAAAATGTATGGTCTTGGACCATAAATAATGAATTTTCTTTTGAGTTCGGTTACTTTATTGATCCACTTACTTCTATTATGTTAATATTAATTACAACTGTTGGAATTTTGGTTCTTATTTATAGTGACAATTATATGGCTCATGATCAAGGATATCTGAGGTTTTTTGCTTATATGGGTTTTTTTAATACTTCAATGTTAGGATTAGTTACTAGTTCTAATTTGATCCAAGTTTATTTTTTTTGGGAATTAGTTGGAATGTGTTCGTATTTATTAATCGGTTTTTGGTTCACACGACCCATTGCAGCGAATGCTTGTCAAAAAGCTTTTGTAACCAATCGTGTAGGGGATTTTGGTTTATTATTAGGAATTTTGGGTCTTTATTGGATAACTGGCAGTTTTGAATTTCAGGATTTGTTCGAAATAGTTAATAATTTAATTTTAAATAATAGAGTAAATCTCTTATTCCTTACTTTGTGTGCATTTCTATTATTTGTGGGTCCTATTGCTAAATCCGCACAATTTCCTCTTCATGTATGGTTACCTGATGCCATGGAGGGCCCTACTCCTATTTCAGCTCTTATACATGCTGCTACTATGGTAGCGGCAGGAATTTTTCTTGTAGCTCGTCTTCTTCCTCTTTTTATAGTTATCCCTTCTATAATGTATATAATATCTTTGATAGGTATAATAACAGTACTCTTAGGAGCCACTTTAGCTCTTGCTCAAAAAGACATTAAGAGAGGTTTAGCTTATTCTACAATGTCTCAACTGGGTTATATGATGTTAGCTCTAGGTATGGGGTCTTATCGATCCGCTTTATTTCATTTGATTACTCATGCGTATTCGAAAGCTCTGTTGTTTTTAGGATCTGGATCCATTATTCATTCAATGGAAGCTATAGTTGGATATTCTCCCGATAAAAGTCAGAATATGATTCTTATGGGTGGTTTGACAAAACATGTGCCAATTACAAAAACTGCCTTTTTAATAGGAACACTTTCTCTTTGTGGTATTCCTCCCCTTGCTTGTTTTTGGTCTAA